CAGAATGGCAAGAAGCAGAGAAAAAGACAATGAAAAACAGAAGGAAGGGAGATTCTTCGAATCAACCTTAGCCCTTCAAGAAAGCTGGCACACACGGAAAGAGACAAGGATTGAACATTAGTACTGGATTCTTGATCCCCTGATCTTGATATATGAATAGGACGGACGAAGTCAAAGACGAAGAGAGATCATAACAGGCACAAAAGGCCAATTAAGCGAGAGTAGGGATCTCTTCTCTTCAGACGGGGAGGGCTCTTCCAGCACTCTTTCCAGCTAGAAGAAAGCAACCAACAAAGCCAGACAACAATCAAGAGATCTAGGGGAGAATGTGAGAGATATAATGGAGTATACTGCTCTAAGGGCCTGGGTGAAACAGCGGCTCACTTACTTGAGGTGGTATCACCTTAGTGCGTGGTCCCCAGATGTGTCCCTCCAAGACTTCTTTGAAGCACCAGTCGTAAACCGGAAATGGAACACTGAGTCTACTGACCCTACGTTAGTTAGATTCGGTTTACTATGGAAAGTCTATGATTGGTTAGCAGATAAAGGTCTTGATTACAAGGTACCTATACTTGATACCACACCTTCACTTAATTGTGTTAAGGTGTTGGGAGGGATAGACGGACAGGCCTTTCTACTATTCGCTACCGAGGTCGTCCAGCCTCGGGCGAAGAGGGGTTGTGCCTCAAAAAGATAGTGCAATAAAGCACCCGACATCCAATACAACCAAACCTCCGTCAAGCTCGTGGATTACGCAATCAAAAGGGAGCCAACTGGATTAGTAAGGAAAAATGGGGAGTGGTTTTTTCCTTGGCGTGACCCGGAGGTTGAAAAAGAGGAGCGGGCACGCGTAAGGAGCGCGATCTATACGGACCAGGGTGAATATGCCACCGGGCTTTTTCAAATAGCCGCAAGCCCTGACTCTATATTCTATTATTCGAATGAGAGCGAGGAAGCTCCAGCTTTTACAGAAGCCTGAGGGAAAAGACGAAGAAGAGTGGCGTGCGATGTGGGCCAAAAGGGGTTGGATTGAGCTAGATGTCCGTGAAAACACCTTACGAGAGGACCCCTTATCGTTATTACGATTTGCCATTATTCCCTTAAAAAAAGGGGTGGGTCAAAAATCCTATCGAAAGTGTCATGCTTCATTTGGACCTAGAGGAATCGCGGCTCCTTCCCTTCCAAAATGACGAAGAGCTGGAAAAACGAATAGATAGAGAAGGGACAAAAGAGTGCGAGGTGATGTCGGTCACTCTTGGCACTCAAGCAAACCTAAATAGCGTAGAAGAATATTGGTCGGATAACGACTAGTCGCAGATCGGTTGAGAAAGTCTTCCGAAATGTGATCTTGCTTTTATTTAATCGTAATCAAAGATGCGGTTTGATTGAGTTGGAATGAATATATTTGTTATATAGAACTCACAAAGACCCCTGAAGCGGTTGAGGGGCAGCTTTCCGAAAGGAAAGCAGGTAGACCGCCTGCTTATTATTGTATATAAGGGTAGCCCTGGGATAGCTTGGGGCTGGATTGAATCCTTTTATCCTATTCTTACAAGAAAGATAACCAAATCCCAGATGTACTCTCACGAACTTTCACAATAGCACAATAAAGGAAAGTGCGCCGGGAAAGCCACCTGAGATGCCGGAAGTGAGGAGCCAGAAAGCATAGATTTCCCTATCTATTATACGTTATTTCACCGATGCGAGTGCCGAGTCGAGTCTCAGAATCCGATCCTCGCTCAGCTCCAGCTTCAAAGGTCTGATATGTAGTCAAATTTTCCGGTAGAAATGATGGGTTGAGTCGGTCAACTGTCATGTAAAGAACAGAAAGGAGAGACTTTCCAGTTGACAGAAGAGCGATTGCAAGAGATAGGGGAAAAAAGAAAGATAGCGCGCAGATTGACTTATTGCTGTCTATTGACTTCTGCTGCTGCCTGTTACTAAGGAAGGGAAGAAAATGGATTAAGTCAGGACACGATCGATTGAGACAGAAGGGAAGGTTGCGAAGCAAGAAGATTGCATTAATCAAGCAATGTATACAGATAGAGATGAGCATTTGTGCATTGATACCGATACAAAGACAAGGGAAGGAGATTCACCCTTTGCCATAGACCTATTGATTGTAAGAGCTCTTTTACTTTTTATTGAATAGAAAGGCCGGCAGGGCAGATGCTACTAAAGCCCTATTTGAGCATTTTCATTGATCTATACTCTGCCTATGAGCTAGCTTGAACATGTTTTTTGACTAGACTCAATCAGCCATGAAGAAGGTTTTCCTCATATCATATTCTCGTTGACGACAGTTAACTGTTACAGATAAGCTAGATAAGCTAAAGAGCATAGAGATCTCACTTGCCTTTGCCTACCTACTCTGTTAACAGCGCATATGCGACATTTCCTATCTCTTATGTTGAAATTGTCGCATATCGGTTGTAATTCCTGCACGATCGAGATAAAGAGAATAGAGAACTTCCCTCCGCTATTGGACTATGAAAATATGCCGAAAATCCTATGTTATGAGTGACCATGAACACACTGCTTGAGACCCTTCTTTCTTGTGAATGGGTACGAAAGAAAGCTATTCTTCGCATAACTCCTTCCTTGGATTAGTCAACTACTATCGAAAATTCGTGGAGGGTTCTTCACTTCAAGGAAAGGCAGGAAAGCCGCCCTGACCGATAGGAATCAAGGATGAGTCTCTACATCTATCTTATATCTGTTAATTTAGGATTCAAAAGGCTTCAGGAAGACAATGAGATCTCAGACTTTCCTGAAAGCTTAGTAAGGGAGTTCTAAGTCAAATAGCCTTATTCAATTCAATGATTTTTGAGTGAATACCCGAAAGAAAGAATGGACAACCCACGGGGTAACTCTTTCCTTAAAGACTCATGTTATCGTTCACGCTTCCCGGCCAGGGATTCAATACCTAAAAGGCAGCTACATGTCTACTATTTATTCATACTTTAGAAATTAAGGACTCTCTCTATCCTGAGTTACTCAACCAGACCCGGACCTTACTCATACTTACTTCCCGGTACTCAAATCCGCTATTTCTCAACCGGACTCGAAGACAGTGGTCTAACCATTTCAAAGTGCTAGTACTCGAGGAATGGTCGGAATGGCAGAAGATTGCAAAGACTCGAGAACAGAAAGGGCATTGGCATCGGGAAAGTCGGGCTAGAAAGCAAGCAAGTAGGTAGGAACGCAAGCAAGAAAGGAAAGCTAGAGAGAGCTTCCCTTTTTTTATCTTTTATTTTAAGAAGTAGATGCCATGAGGATGCCCAATGGAGAATAAGATGTCAGCTGGGGGATTCAAGCTCTATACCTTACCTCTCCCAAAGGGCAAAGAAAAGGCCTATAATCAACGCAAAGGGGAGCTCTAAGGATAGGATACAGGCAGGGATAGAAAAATAAGAAAGAAAGGCAAAGGAAAGGGTAGCATAGGCTCCAAGGCCAAGGTTCATTAGCTCCATAGTTGCAATAAGGTAGGGGCTGTTACTGGTCCGCAGATGAACTGCCTTGGGGAACTCAAAGGCAAGGGCATAGAGGTACTATAGCTCCATAACTACAAAGCTCCATAGCAGCCAAGTGGTAGGTTTTTATTCGGATTTAGGGTCTAGCCATATCCTGAGATCTTGGCATTAGCATCATGATCCCAGGGGTGAATGCTTCGGCTGGCATTGGTTCTAGGGCAGAAAGCGCGTTCGGCCTGCTTGCTAGGTTGTGATATTTCTCAGTTGTGGATAGAAAGGGGTCTAACCACAAAGGGTCTGGGATGGTCGGACAGATATTTTAGTAAAGTACTCCGCTGGTTGGGCCATACTCCATAGGGGTACTACTTCTCTCCTACTATCAAACCATATCGAAAAAAGAAGTCTTTCTAGCACTGATATGGCTCATGCTCCATAGCCTACTTAATTAACCATGCTATCGTTCGTGCCCCATGTCTTCCATAAGTCAATGGCTCAGAAGACAAGCAAGAATTCAAGCATCATTTCCAGGCGTAAACGTGTATATAAGGGACGGTCGGGATCGGTCTTTGTGCCTATGGGAATAAATAACCTGGCCTTCGGGCAATTCATGTCTTTGATTTAGTACTACTTTATAAACAAGCAACGGCTGACGAGATAGGGGCGCGCGTTAGCGAAAGCCTTAAAAACTATAGTAGGGGGCTTTCGCGCATCCGTTTTCTTGCTGGGGTGAAGCTTGCTTACTTGTTAGAGTAAGGAACGAAGTGCTCGACCGGAAGGGAGAGGTTCGTAAGAACTCGGCCGAAAGGTCGAGGAACGAAGTGCTCGACTGATAAGGAGAGGGTTTAGGGCTTTTTTTATAGAGTTAGAGTAAGGGGGGCGGAGCTTGAGGCTTCTCAGCCGCAGGAACAGGGAACGAATCCTCCAAAAATTGAATGAGTTCGCAATTACTACCACAAGAAAAAAGCCGCCCCCTCATCACTTACCGCTATTTTTTCTTGGGGGAGTTCACAACATTTTTTCTTGCGTTCCTTTCTATTGATGAAGAGAAGAGGTGACCTCGTGTTCTTCCAGAAATGAAGGCAAAGGCCCCCCGAGCCCGAGTTTACCGGGGATCTTGGAGGGGCACCAAAAAAAGGTTTTTTTCCCGCAAAAAAAAAGTCTTCAAAAAAGGCGCCGGAGGCCTCAAACTCATCCGGAGTTGGAGAATTAATTAAAAAAAAACATTTTTCAACAGGAATGCATCAACAAAACTGCCCTTCCATATAGATCGTCGTGGCATGAACTTTGTCAATAAATTAATTCCTAGCTAACTCCTCTTCCTATTGATCTTGATTAGTTCCAGCTTGTTGAGAGTTCTCTTTTCTTTCTAGACCGGACCCTTTTTTAGACCGTCTCCTGAAACACCTGCTTATCCCGCATGTGCTTTCGGAGCCCCCCACTCATTCAATCACTTGCTTGTGATTGCAGCCATTCCCCGAAAAGGGAGAGACGAGGGAATCGTCCGCTCCCGTTCATGTGACGAATCGAACATCGTTAGGTCCCGAATTCTGCGAACCACCGGATCTAGACCAAGATCTCCATTACGTCGTACGATATATCGATCCGAAGAACTTACTTTCAGTTGTAAGTAATCCATTCTGCTCCTATCTAAAGTGATGCTAGGCTGCTTCACACAGGTGCGCTTCGCTCGGCCACATGATGAACATGTTTTAAGCTAACTGCATGTCGAGCGCTTAAGCGGAGCTTGTGGTCACTCGTTCCTCGCTTGTTCCAATCCTAGTAAAGAGCTTCAGATCCGATTCTACACTACATACGATATTCCATTCCGGCCCTCACTAGCTCTTCGCTTGGTTGTACAAAGAGCATGCCCGAGGGGGCTACTACGCTCACCGCGCACTTGCATCACCACCTGAGCTTCGCTACCGCTTCGCCCAGCTCCTAAGCCTACCACGAACCTTGAATCATCACGTGGCTGCTAAAGCAAGCTAAGCTTCACACGGCCCTGAGGAAGCCAAAAGACCCTCTCACGGCCGAAGGCTCCGCAACACGTTGGAGAACTTTTAGATCCCGCCCTAAAACGCCCATTTTCCTAGAGTTCCGAAGTGATCCTCATTCTCACCGCAGCCTTCTTAAGCCGAAAGAAAGCCGGGCAAGAATCGCATTTTTTGGTAGTACGCAGGGGGAGCAGAATCGTATCTGGCAGTGGTTCTTCGGATCGATCACAGATTCTCGGCCCCGTCGTTTGGCTTCCACTCCAGTTGACCTCTCTTGTTCTCCTCCCCCTTACACAACCGGGTGGAGGACTCATGTAAACTTATTCCTGTAGGTCCCCGTTCAGGAAGGCATTTTTAACATCTAATTGGAACAGAGGCCAATCTCGATTCGCAGCAATAGAGAGCAGGAGACGAACAGACTTCATCTTGGCTACCGGGGCAAAGGCTTCCTCGTAATCTATCCCATATGTTTGAGTCAAGCCTTTAGCTACTAGCCTGACCTTTTCCTCCTTTCTCCCATAAAGCTTCCCTTCACAACCAGTCCCATATCCAATTAGTAGAGATCGAGATGGGGAGACTCAAAATGATACAAATGCGCATTTCCTCTCTGAATCGAGAGGTATCAGATCGAAGTAACATAAGTCATGTATTATAATTGAAGTGATTTCCGGGAGAACAAAGTTGATTTATGAGCAAATTCTGGCATGAGAGGACCAATGAGACAGAACACTGTTGGATGCATTCCTTCGCTAGCAGGGCTATCCCGATCATTAGTCTTTCAATGAAGGTTTCACTCCATAGAGGTACCTCGACAAGATGAGATGTTGATGCTTCAAGGGGATTTCGGCTATTAAGTCAGTGTCCCTTAAGGATGGGAAAAGAGGACCTGATCGAGAAAAGCCCGATTTGCCTTAGTCTTTGACCTCGGAAAGGGTAAATTTCGATTTCGGCATCTGGTCCGCGGGGATGCCAGAGCATGGGACAAGCCTAGATCAACCCTTCCTTCATTCCCGTTGTAGAGATTGATTATCTGAGAGAGGCGCTACAGGCTTCTATTCAGGGCGGAGGAAATGGGAAAGGGGATCCCCCAAGCATTGGTCAATTGGCCTGCACCTAGTTTGAGACATTCCAGCTTTGAAAAAGAAATTCCGTATTATCCCCCCCAGCTACCTTGCAATCCGCTTCAAACTCCGACTCACGTACCACTGTATTTCATAGTGGGCCCGGCCCTTGTAAAGAACCTGTAGTAGACCCTAAGTTTGGTCGAAGCTGATCTTAATCCGTTCAGGGGTCAGGTGTCATCCTCTAGATCTCGATGAGATAGACGGGGCAGGTTCTGTAGTCAACTGCACTTGGTCACTTCCTGCTCTGTCGGGTCTTTTGATCTTATCAGTTCCACTCGGGCATACTCTTTCATAGGCTCGACACGGGTTGTGACGTCGGGTCCTCTCTTCTCTTCATGAATCTCAGTTGGAAGCCCCCATTTTGATCAGACATCCAATGAAGTAGGAGCTCGCTCCCTACCTAGCGGTACTTCCATGGCTTGCCTCTCGAGGTCCTGTTTGAAAGGCAGTTGCGAGAACCTGTCTGGATTGAGTGGTCCTTTCTCGGGCAGCTACTGAGACATAGGTTGGCCCGAGCTTCCCTTGGCATACCTTCGTTACCATTACTAAGAAAAGTAAGTAGGAATTCGTCCCAGATAAACTACTGATCTAGCTCTTTCGCATCGAGGTCTCGCCGAGCCTCTTTCAGGTTAGGCGTCCTTTGCTCGAACGAAAGAGGGGTCTTTGCCGAGTGGAAGGGACCGATGCTAGTAGTTAGATTCAATATTCAATAAGTCTTAAATAGAAGCCAAATCCAGTTGAGAAGAGACAAGCACGGTGACATCCATCGAAGGGATCTCGGTCGAGAAGCGGCCCAGGTAAAGCCAGATTTCAAAGGTAGAATGTATTGGTGGCACATCGACCTAGAATAAGGGCTCTAGTCCACGATTCCTGGATTCCAACCTTTCAAAGGAAGTCTCAAGCTGTAAAAAGTAGGCCTGCCATCGATGCTAAGAGATACACGAGCTACCATAGATCCCTCACCGACGAATAGCGTACTTTCCTCTTAGAATATCCCTTGAATAGCCGGATGAACCACTTGAGCCTCCTATTTCACTGAATCCGCTCCCATCTCTACAGAGCCCCGAAAGCTTATAGGATCTCTAGGCTGTAGAGAAAGGGCCTATGATGGAATCATTGAATCTCAGCGACGCGGTGAAAGATCTAAAAGAGGTGGATGATCCTCTGTCGCCACTCCTTTCGTAGTCAACCCGGCCCGGGAGGCTTTCTCAAGTTCCAGATCAGATATGGGCTTCGGTGCCATCGTGAAAAGCCCTACCCTGTACAGAGGATATCGACTACCTTTGGGCTTTCCTTCTTTCTACGGGTCAGCTACCCTTATTCGTATCAGTCCAGGTAGGCGAATCATGCTACAATTCTTCATTCTTTTCAAAAAAGTATACGGATATTCCCGAAGGCGGGTGATGCCCAGAAAGAATTCAAGGTCAGAAATCCCGCAGGGACGAAAGTGAAATACTTATTTCTTTGATTCACGTACAAGACTAGAGAAGTGTGGGAGATTCCAGAGGTTGCCTTTCCACATGAGCCTGGCGCTGGAAGCTGCACAGAGTCTTTCGGGGAACCTTCCTACTCTGGTTGAGGAAATCCCAGTATTTGTTTTGGGAAACTCCTCACTCGCACGTAATATAGTAATATATAAGGCTCTTCTTGAAATACGTGGGCGAATAACCAATCCAATAAGTCTTTCTGGCAGGATCTCCCCAAATAGACTCGTTTTTGTAGGTGTCCTGAAGAGTTCCCCGAGAATGCCAGTCATAAGCATAAGAAAGCTCGATCGGAGGTGGCTTTCGGGCTTTCCTTTCTTTAGGAACCTATTTCCTCTGCGCAGATGAGCTGAGCCCCCGCCTTTCTATTCTCTTTCAGATTGAACCTTCTTGGTGTCCAAGGCGACTAGCGATAGAGTGGGTCTTCGATACGAGCGAGAAAGGCTTTCCGTGTCTCATGCATTCAAGTCTATGTGTGTCACATAAACCTTCATAGCAAGCACAGAAAGAGAAACCACAGGACTTTGCCAGCCTAGTCCGATCAGTACAGCGTATTAAACCTGTCAGGAATGATATCCACCACTTCACTTGAATTCTTTATGAGATTCCCCATAGGCACACAAAGAAAGGGGATTCCAAGGAGCCAATATCAAAACACTAGTTCGAGCAACGGGTACTTCTTTCGATACTGGATTTCTTTCTTAGCCAGGCTCGCATTCTGCTTTCTTCCACTTTCCTACCAAATGAAAATAAGGTGGTCTTCTTAGGGATCATCTCAAACTTTCTAATTCCCACCCGTTTGTATGTAGCTTTTTTTTTGGTGTTCCTTTGATTTGCTTTTGTGACGACGGCGGAAAATTCAAACAAAGCTGGAAGAGAGGAATCCATTGGAGCTCGTTCTCCAGGAGAAGGTGCGTCAGCCGAGCCTTCCTACCGAAAAAGAAGAGCGGATCCGGGGGACGACGTCGGAGCCTCTTCGGTAAGGCGACGACTTGAGTCGGAGAAGGAGAGCAACCCGGCATTTACGGCCGACCCAGAAATCAATGCTAGGGTGGCTCCGCCAACGGATCCTGCCTCTTCTAGTGGTGTAAGAACCTCAGCCCTACCTTCTTTGACCGAAGAAGAGGAAGCTCAGCTTTGGAAACAAAGCGACGACTGGATCCTCAAGAACCTCTCCCGGCTAGAGAACAAAATCCAAGACGAAGTACATCGTCTGCGAAAGGAGGAAGGGATGCGGGCTCTTGGTCCTGAGCGTATGGCCCGTACGGTCGAGGACTTTACCGAAAAGTATGGGCTGGCAAAATTTCCAGAGATACTGAATGAAATCAAAAAGAAAGAAGAGAAATTGGGCCATGTTTCCCGAGAGAGGCCGCCTTCTCTCAGGCCAGCAGTCTTCTACTTTTAGTCGACTGCTCTATGACGGGCTTCCCTGTATCCTGGGCTCTGCTCGCTCGTCTACGCTCCGACCCAGCAAGTAATAATTGAAAAAACGATGTTTCCTTTCCTTTCAGTCGAGCACTTCATACCTTGCCTGCATTAAGATTTAAAACTTGTCGTCAAAAAGGTAGTTTACTTGCTTACTTGTTAGAGTAAGGAACGAAGTGCTCGACCGGGAGGGAGAGGTTCGTAAGAACTCGGCCGAAAGGTCGAGGGTTGAAGACGCTCGGCCGAAAGGTCGAGGAACGAAGTGCTCGACTGATAAGGAGAGGTCAGAATCAAGAAAAAAAAATGGAAATAGTGAATCAAGATCTAGATGGATCCCTATCTTTATCTCTATCCACGGAGATACCTATCTATATGGATAGAAATCGATCTAGACTATCCTCTATCCGGATAGATATGTCCCTATGAGCGACTACGCCGATCTTTATATGTTTTGGCCACGTCCGTTTCCGCTCCGAAGAGGAAGGTTTGGATCTTTCAATCTTATGTCGTGAGGGATGTGACCTATGTTAGGTCCATAAAATACCACAGCTTTTGGTGTTCTATGATTCACCTCCGAATAATGAGTAGGTAGTTCGATCCTTTTGATTCTTCTTCTCTTCCTAGTAAACTTTTGGGGGGATGCGGAGCAATAGGTCGAATTACTATATAAATAAGAGTTGTAAACTATAGGACGAGTAGGAAGATTTCGGTTTTTCTCGTTTCTTCTCTTCGATAAGAATAGGGATTTGAAATGATACAAATTCCTCTTCATTCTGTTGTGCTCAGCGAAGGAACTGCCTAAGCATACTTTTTCGGATCCAAACTTCTTTGTTCTTTTTAAGTATTCTTTTTGCATAGAAGAACGCAACCGTTGTTGCAAAAACCAGGATTTTAGTAGTAGGCGGCATCCCCTCTTAGTTTTGAGTAGGTGGAACCATTCTGTTTTGGTTCTTCTCCACATTCTTACCGGCAGGAATTTGCCTATGATTTTTTCAACTGATATTTCGATATAGAAAGATCTCCTTATTTCTTCACCGCGGATTCTCGCGTCATTTTCTTGAAAAGATATTAGATCACCGTGGGAAACTTTCAAATGAGTAATGCTTACCATTCTATTATTCACACAAACCCTTCGATGACTTATCGGCTGCCTTGCTTGAGGAATAGTTTCACGAAAATGGAGACGAACCGGAATAACGTCCGATCTTGTTTCTGGATTGAGTAGAAAAGGGATATATGAAGTTCGTTCTGTTCCTCTGTGCATCTCTGTGATGGGTAAATCCCCATGAAAAAGGGGCAACTTTCGTGTAGTTTGTGATTGGATGTAACTGTTAAGATTTTCTCTCGGATAAATCTTTCTCTTAATAGATCTCTTCTTGTTCCTCAATCTTCGGAGAATGCGGCGTTGTATTATTGTAAGTTCTCTGTTCCGAACATTTCCTGAAAGTAGACGACAAGTTTTAAATCTTAATGCAGGCAAGGCATATCTCGTTGAATCAGTCTTTTTCGCCACATCGCGTATAACGGGAATCGAACCCCCTCTGCTGCTGGCGGGCGGATGGAGAATGTTATACTTCGATCCAGCAACTTGTTAGGAGTAGGTTTTGGCTTGCCCCTTTCTCTAATAAGAAGGTAAGCTTCCCTCACTGCCGATCGCCTTCAGCTGGTGCGCAGGAGCGCACTTCCGTTTTCCCCTTACTATACAAGGGGGTGTAATGAATAGAGATCTCCCACCAGCAGTCTTCTCTTCCTATCACTTCACTTCGTTCGAGAGATCTGATCTCATCGGACCTCACCAGGCCGGGCGAAGGGGAAGGAAGGGATGGGCGGTCCGGGAACAGCAACGGGAGAGGGCTCGTAGCCCCCCCCCTCTCCCTCTTCCCCACGCCTATTTGTTCCCCCGGAGAGATGCGGAACTCTTTTTTTTTTTTTAATAAAAAGATGAATAGATAGGGCCATGATACATTCCGGAATATTGTAAAGGTAAATAGACTCTTTTCGTCCCCTTTCTTTTCGATGCCTGCCTGAGGACCTATGTGAATGTTTTGGAATGGGGATGTTCGCCTTTTGTAACAAGTAGACCCACGATACGGACTAATAGATGTTCCTACTCTTATCCGAAAGTCAGATCTATTCCATTTTGGTCAGTCCCCCACGGCACGGCTTCCCGCTTTTCATGAATGTGTCTCCCCCTCTGCTTATGTGAGTTTGACCCGCCTTTGACTCTGCTTGCTTCTGACTCCCTATGAGCCGTTTTACGACCTTACTTTTTCGGAGGGTCGGCGGGACATGGGAGCCTCAGCTCATGCATCGGTTTACCGAAATCACCTCCGCTATCCCACTTCCTTCTATTCAAAAAGGCGAGCAGCCCTTAAACAAAAAGGCCAAATGAGGGCTCTTCTTTATATATTACATAAGCCCTAAAGTAGGTAGCCCCGAAAGCCGAACTCAGCAACTTGTTAGGAGTAGGTTTTGGCTTGCCCCTTTCTATGTTATTAGTAAAGCGCTAACGACGCGCCCCTGCAATCAAAAAACAGCGCTAACGAGCAAGAAAAGGCCCCTTACTATAGTATTAGTAAAGCAACCTTTCGCGCTAGGCGCTCACGTTTTTTGGCTGGAACGAGTCCAATTCGATCTGCATCTGAATCTGGCAACTGGCTGATTAAGATCAACTGCCTCCACCATTGGTTGTTCTTAATCTAAATCCCGTAGGTAGGAATGCTCTTGGTCTTTAACCGGATCAGGATCAATTGCTGCTATCACTCCCTATGCTTCTGCGTCCCGTACCCCAACCCCCTTAACTAATAGATGCTAGTTGGGGGGACTGCTCGCTTTGGCAACAGGGGGCTAAAGAACTAACTATAGGTATGCTTCGGGCTCCCGATCCGAGAGGGACGCGACGCGAGATGATGATGGGTCAACCGCGACTGGAGCTGCTGGTGGAACTGCTGCTTCCGCTCGGTGAATAGAATAAGCCCTCATTCTGGTTTTGGTTTTGGA